AGGGTTGCTGTTTCCATTATTATATAATTTCAAGACCACAACGGATCTATGATAAGATCATTTATTTACAACAGAATGGTATACAAAGTCAACAGATCTCACTGAATAAAAAAAAAATAGGATTTATGGCTACACAAACCGTTGGGGATAGTTCTAGATCTGGTCCAAGACGAACTATTGTAGGGGATTTATTGAAACCATTGAATTCGGAATATGGTAAAGTGGCTCCTGGGTGGGGAACGACGCCTTTGATGGGTGTCGCGATGGCTCTATTTGCGATATTCCTATCTATTATTTTGGAGATTTATAATTCTTCCATTTTACTGGACGGAATTTCACTGAATTAGATTCGATTCACAAGAACCCCTAAATAACTTTTCAATAAAAAGTAAAGTATGTTGGTCTCCGCTTTTTAGCCCACTCTTTTTTGGTAGTTCGATCGTGGAATTTCTTTTTTCTGTATTTCTGGAATATGAGTGTGTGACTTGTTATAATTGATCCTATGAATACGACAGACAACAAGTCGTTCATCTTGATCAAGATGATTTTATCTCGTTGGATATTCAGCCTAGGCTAGTATCTGGAGCACAGAATATATGAAATAGATTACAAAATATTAGAACTATGATTCATACTTATCAGACCTCGTGGCCAGACTCCGAAAAAAGAGTTAGAAGTGAGAAATTCAAAAAAAAATTATTCTTTCCTTTATACTTTAAAGGATTAAACATTTCTTTGTCTTTTTTTTCATTATATTCAGTCATTGAATAAGTGATAATCCAAGGGTTCTTACTCAGGGAATTTTTGAACTTTTTTTGGAAGGTTTTATTGAATCATCGCGGTTCTAGTATGAATCTAAGGTTTAAATTGATTCATAGAGTCTTAACAAGAGAATTCCTATCAATAATAAAGAAAACAAGAGTAAAGTCGCATTACACACAAATCAAATAAAAAAATAGGTAAATAGAAGATTCAAGAGGCCTGTAATGATTAATATAAACACGAATGAGCCGACTTGATATTTGGGCATTATAACCACAAAGAAGACTTTTCGGATTTTGATTCTTTCGTATCTTCAGAGAAAAAATTGAATCATAGGATTAAGAAGTTTCAAACTTTTTATTACACATATCCGTTACGAGCGGTATTTGGGTGTTTCTGTTTGAGCCGTACGCGATGAAATTCTCATATACGGTTCTCAGAGGGGGGTCCTCCTTGGTTTACCTATCTCAATAAAGTGTATGATTGGTTCGAAGAACGTCTTGAAATTCAGGCGATTGCAGATGATATAACTAGTAAATACGTTCCTCCTCATGTCAACATATTTTATTGTCTAGGAGGAATTACGCTTACTTGTTTTTTAGTACAAGTAGCTACGGGGTTTGCTATGACTTTTTACTATCGTCCGACCGTTACTGAGGCTTTTGCTTCTGTTCAATATATAATGACTGAAGCTAACTTTGGTTGGTTAATCCGATCAGTTCATAGATGGTCGGCAAGTATGATGGTCTTAATGATGATCCTGCACGTATTTCGTGTGTATCTTACTGGGGGCTTTAAAAAACCTCGCGAATTGACTTGGGTTACAGGTGTGGTTCTGGCTGTATTGACCGCATCCTTTGGTGTAACTGGTTATTCCTTACCTCGGGACCAAATTGGTTATTGGGCAGTCAAAATTGTAACAGGTGTACCAGAAGCTATTCCAGTAATAGGGTCGCCTTTGGTAGAGTTATTACGCGGAAGTGCTAGTGTGGGACAATCTACCTTGACTCGTTTTTATAGTTTACACACGTTTGTATTACCTCTTCTTACTGCCGTATTTATGTTAATGCACTTCCCAATGATACGTAAGCAAGGCATTTCTGGTCCTTTATAAAGAATATAAATCATAGATTTGTAATCAGTTAGTTATTATTCCGAGGAGGAAGAAGAGTATTTCATTGCTGCAAATATGGATTATTGAAAAATAAGACATGTATTTGGATATTTCCCTTCAACTCCACGAAATTGCATTCGGTATTTGACACTAATAGTTGAAGGGAATTCTTCGAAGAGAAAATGGATTATGGGAGTGTGTGACTTGAACTATTGATTGAGCCGTGTGGATATATGTCTTTTTATCTGCCACATTGGAATTCACAACCAAATGTGTCTTTGTTCCAACCACCGTGAAAGCTCCATACGGAGGGTAGGCTGGTTCGCTTGAAGAGAATCTTTTCTATGATTAGACTCGATCATGTCGTGCATGAACAGGCTCCGTAAGATCCAGTAAAATAAGTGATATGGCATAATCCAGATTATGTTTTATCTATTTCACTTACTTAATATTAATAGTATTAAAATGCATTCATTTCCTCTGCATTGACTCGATTTATGATACTATCGGAGTGAAACAAGGGATCTAAAGAAGAATATAGGCTAGACTCTATTAGTAACAAGTAAATCCTTATTTTGGGGGGCTAAAGTAAAGGCCAATCGCAAGGTCTGAGACGACCCAGAA